ATTTCTCAAAACCTTGAGTAGTAAAAAAGAGTGGGATGCTGTATTTCCAGGATTGGATTTCATATTCGAATGAACCTCGTAATCGTAAGAAAGTAGGTTTTTTAGCTATGGACCTAGCAAAAGAAAAATTGAGATAGGTTCCTATAGTATTGGATTCCCCCCCTCACAATCGGACGTGAAGGTTTCCTCTCATCCGGCTCAAGTAGTTACACCAAATAAAGAAAGGGGTTCTTCTTCTTTTTAAACTTTGTTCGAGAAAACCCTACAAAAAGCTACTCTTTACTCAAGTTCCCAGTAAGGACCAGCCTTTCATTGATTCATTCTTATCTTTTTTTTTGTTATTTTCACTCTAACCCTTTTTCCTTTCTTTTATGTTGTTTACGAAAAAAAGGAAATGTGAAGTTATTGAGTAGTCTACTTCCCCTCAAATGATGAATCCCCTGAAAGGAATATTGTGGGACTCGTAAAGGATTTATTTGTCTATATATTGTATTGTTCCATTCGATCTTTTTTAGGTCTCTACTCACCTCGATGGTTATGTGCCATGATATCCCTTGAAGCATATATGCGATAGATAAGCTCCCGTAACCATGCCATATTCACTTGCGCTTGAGATTTTCTTTCTCAAAGAAATGGAATGTCTAATTCCACAAAAAGTCTTTTTTTCACGAGGTATAACTAACTATTCCTATATTATCTGTTACGGAATCGACCATGGATCAATTCCCCTTTTCTTCCATTTTTAAGTCTTGAATGCACCCATAATTCTGAGCTTCATGTTCCTCCTCCCAAGATACATGTCAGAGCCGGGGGCATCCCAATCAGATTAAATGGGATGACAGTTTCTCAGTCCAAATCTGTCAAATGAAAATTTCGATCAAATCACACATCGCAATATACTAGGCCCTCTAATTCCCTAAGGGGCTTATCTAAAAGATTCGCAATATAACTAGGAAGACGTTTCAAATACCACACATGAGTCACTGGACATGTCAGTTTGATGTATCCCATTTGGTACCTTCGTATCCGAGAATCAACAAATTCCACCCCGCATTCTTCACAATATTTCGGGTCTTCTTTTTCAGCCCCAATCCCTCGGTAATTTCCACAAGCACAAATCCCACTTTTTATGGGTCCAGAAATTCTTTCACAAAACAATCCATCTTTCTCCGGTTTATTAGTTTTATAATGAAAAGTATAGGGTTTTGTCACCTCTCCAACTATCTCTCCATTGGGTAGAATTTTTTTTGCCCAAGCCCTGATTTGTTGAGGGGAAACTGGTCCAATTCGAAGTTGTTGATGTTTATACTGGTCGATCATAGAATAGAAATTCTGATTCATTGAGATCAAGCTTCCTTCCTATTCATCTGGAAGTTCTTTTCAGATACAAGGAAATGATTCAGTTCCAGGGCCAAAGATCGTAGTTCTCGAACGAGCAATCGAAAAGATTCTGGAGCACCCTCTGGATTAGGTACTGTTGATCCAATAATCGTAGCACCAAGTACTTCTTGACGAGCTCTAATATGATCAGATTTATAAGTAAGCATCTCTTGTAAAATATGAGCAACACCAAATCCCTCTAGAGCCCAAACTTCCATTTCTCCTACTCTTTGTCCCCCTTGTTTGGCCCTCCCTCTAAGGGGTTGTTGTGTAACAAGTGCGTAATGCCCACTGGAACGTCCATGGATTTTATCATCAACTTGATGAATTAATTTTAGGATATAGGACTTTCCTATTAGAACAGGTTGTTCAAAAAGATCTCCTGTTCTTCCATCAAAGATTCTGCTTTTTCCCGGATATTCGGGTTCAAATACCCATGGATTTTTTGTTTGCTTACTGGCTTCATATAATTCAGAAAACACTAGTTTTCTTGAGGCCTCTTGCTCATATCTCTCATCAAAGGGCCCTATTCTATAATGTTTCTTTAGCAGATCCCCCGCTAACCCGAGCGAACATTCAAATATCTGTCCCACATTCATTCGTGAGGGGACTCCTAATGGATTGAATACCATATCAACGGGCGTTCCATCTTGCAAATAGGGCATATCTTGTCTAGACAAAATCTTAGAAATTATACCCTTATTCCCATGCCTTCCAGCTACTTTATCACCTACTTTGATTTCACGTTTCTGTGAAATATATACACGAATCCTTTCTGGATTATAATTGGAAACCCCCTTTCTATGGATCCATCTCACATCAATAACTCGACCCCTTCCCCCTATAGGTAGTCTTAGAGAAGTTTCTTTTGAAGTGGATACCTGAATGCCAAGTATAGCTCGTAATAATCTATCCTCCGGGGCATATGAAGATTCGCTCGCTGTCTGAGGTGTTAATTTACCTACTAAGATATCACCTGTTTCTATCCAAGATCCCAGCATCACAATTCCATTTCTGTCTAAATTTCGGAGTAAACGAGCCTCTAAATGCGGAATATCCTTAGTGATTCTTTCAGGACCTTGGCTTGTTAAATGAGTCTGAATTTCATATTTCCGGATGTGAAAAGAAGTATAAATATCTTCATAGACCAGACGTTCGCTAATTAGTACTGCGTCTTCAAAATTGTAACCTTCCCATGGCATATAAGCTACTAATACATTTTTTCCTAAAGCGAGTTCCCCACCAGCTGTAGCCGCACCACCCGCTAGAATTTGTCCCTTTTTAATGTATTTACCCCGCTTAACCTGAGTTTTTTGATGCATACAAGTATTTTTGTTGGAACGTTGATACATAACTAATGGAATGCTTAGAGTATCCCCATTACTTGAGAAAATGATCTTTTGAGTATCAGTATAAATGATTTTTCCCTTGCGTTCAGCTATAGCTGAAATCCCCGAATCTAGAGCCGTTTGGCCTTCCAACCCAGTTCCAACAATGCACTTCTCGGACCGAGAAAGGGGAACTGCTTGACGCTGCATATTAGAACTCATTAAAGCTCGATTCGCATCATTATGCTCGATAAAAGGAATGAGGGAAGCTCCAATCGAAAAATATTGGAAGGGAAAAATGCTTCTAAGATGAATCTCTTCCCATGCAATAGTCAGGAATTCTTGACGATATCGAGCAGGAACAACCTGTTGTTCTTGAATACCCCGATTCAAGGCCAAAGAATTTCCTGCTGCTACCATATAATATTCATCTCTATTTGGTGATAAATAAACCATCTGTGCCTCTTTTGATCTCTCAGATAATTTATAAAACGGACTCTCTATAGATCCCCAATAACCAACCTTCACATGAATAGCTAATGATCCGATAAGTCCAACATTGATTCCTTCGGACGTGTCAATAGGACAAATACGTCCATAGTGACTCGGGTGGATATCTCGTATCCGAAAACTAGCAGTTCGTCCCGTCAATCCTCCAGGACCCAAATAACTCCATTTTCGCCCATGAACAATTTGTGTCAACGGATTAGTTCGATCCAAAACTTGAGATAAAGGGTGTAGGCCAAAAAACGATTCATAAGTAGTTGTTAATGAAGTTGAAGTTACCAAATTTTGAGGAGTAGGTATCAATTTATGCCTGATTGCTCCACATATAGTTCCTCGAACCGTATTTTCTAAACGAACAAGAGCCAATCCGAATTGATCCTGTAATAGATCTGCTACAGAACGAATACGTTTATTTTTCAAGTGATTCATATCATCAAGTGTACCCATTCCCAATTTCATTCCAATCAAATGATCCACAGCAGCCAATAGATCTCGTGGTAACAAAAAAGTATTGTTTTGGGGTATATCAAGATTCAGTCTCCGGTTCATATTTCGTCGACCAATCTTTCCTAATTCACATCTTTGTTGAAAAAATTTCTTTTGTAATTCCTTGCATAAGGACTCAGAAAATACCGGATCCCCCCCTACACAGGCAAATTGTTGATAAAACTCCAAAATAGCACTTTCTTTTGACCCAATATTTTTTTTCTCTTTATCATTCGGGAAAGACAAGAAAATCTCAGGGTAACAAACATTATCTAGAATTTCTCTTATATTCGAACCCATAGCTGATGATAGAACTAGAATAGATATTTTTTGTTTTCTACTTACACGGGCCCATATCCTTGCTTTTCTATCAATTTCTAATTCCGACCTTCCCCCCCAATCCGATATTATAGTACTGGTATAGACAGAAATTCCGTTATGTTCCAATTCTGAACGGTAGTAAATACCGGGACTTTGCAATATTTGGTTGATCACAATTCGGTATATTCCATTTACTATAGAGGTTCCAAAAGAATTCATTATAGGGATGTTTCCAATAAAAACGGTTTGTTCTTGCATATTTCTACCGGTTTTCCAAATTAAGACCGCGGGTACATATAATTCAGAAGAATATGTGAGTGATTCATACACAGCATCTCTTTCTTTTATCAAGGGCTCTACCAATTGATATGTTTCCACAAATAATTGAAATTCAATTTCTTGATCTCTATCTTCAATTTTTTGAAACTTATGAAATTCTTCCGTCAAGCCCTGATTAATGAACCTACAAAATCCCTCAAATTGTATCTGACTAAATCCAGGTATTGTGGACATTCCCTCATTTCCATTCTGGAGCATCTTAATCTGAAGTTTCCTCTTTATTGAAAAAATCCCATTATTGGCTTGGCTCACTATTCATCGAACCCTACCTATTGATCTAGCAATGATGGAATGGATATTCTGTTTACTGAATCACATAAAATTTTAGTCAACTCCATCCATATATATCATACATATGAACGGAAGCAAGACAGAGAAATGGAGGGCATTTTCGATGCAAATTCGAATTTGAGCTTGAGCCAGGTACAAATAGAAAGAAATGGAAATTGATAAAGCATTCCTGGGAAAAATTCTGTCACTTAGGCTGATGGAGTCTTTTATCGGATATCTAAATTGATCCAATTTAGACCTAATTCTTTTATTATGATATTATGATCAGGGTACAAAAAAATAAAAAATCAATGAAATATTCAAGCACGATGATCCTATATAGGGATAGGATATGTGCATAAGAAATAGACCCGGGCTCGGTATCCACGTATAAAAATATCTGTTCTGGAGTTTACACTGTTCTTTACACTGTTCTGGGGTTTACATATACACATATATTTTCTTATAATTAGAATTGATAATGATTTAATTAGAATTGATAATGATTAGTCGTAAATCAATTGGATTTTGCATCCATTAAGATAATACAAATGGAGATACAAAATTAAGAGCTGTTCGCTAATTCAAAGTAAGAAAAGTAAGTAAGAGTAAAAGAGTAATAAGTAAATAGTTAATGAAATAAAGAGTGAATTATTCTAAATTGCCCTGCATTTTACAGTCTGTGCTGTGACCGGGGCCGGGAATCTTTTCACTTTTCTATCAAATCTAGAGAAAAGTGAAAAGAGAAGGTAAGTTTTTAAGCGACGCGTGTTTTGAGATAAAATCAATCGAAGAAAAGAATAGAAACAGGATCCAATAAAAAGGAGGAATTCTTTTTTGGAAAAAGAAAAGATAAGTACAACGGGATTCAAGATCCAAAAAGAAAAGGAATTCAGAAAGTAAAAAATTCAAATCAAAACAAAATGAGGAGAGGAATAGAAAGAGAATAATAATAAAGAAATAATAAATAGGATTCTAGAAATTATAGAAAGATAAGAATATAGAATTTCTTTATTTCTTTATCCATTTTGGATGGAATTTGGCGGCATGGCCAAGTGGTAAGGCGGGGGACTGCAAATCCTTTATCCCCAGTTCGAATCTGGGTGTCGCCTGATCAACAAAAAAAGACTTGGAATTTCTTAATCCTGTTGATCGAACTTGACGAATCCTTGTCCCGCAAAAGCATAGGCAAGGGCTAGGTCTGTCGATACTTTATTTTGAGAACCCGTAGGGCCTATAAAAAAAAAAAAGACTGTCATCTTTTTTCTCAAAATCTGGGTTCTGAGTGTGGCTCAAACAGGTACCAATAAATCTGAAGCAACCCAATCTTCTTAATGATTGGTTTGGGCTATTCTGAATTGAATCAAATAAAAGAAATAGTGAGAATCATTCTGGGCATCAGAACTATGAAAGTAAGAATAAAGTCAGAAGTCGGAAATCTTGGTATACAAAGGTTCCTAAGAGACACTCCATTTTGGTAAGAAAGGATTCTAAAAAATACTATAAAGACTCCCTAATTATTTTACACTATAACTTCACTTAATATTGAAATATTGAGGTAGTGTCTACTAACTCTGTCTGCGATGAGATTAGATTGGATAGGCTGATGGTAAATTCATTTAATAATTGTGGAAAGAACTTATTTGTATCCAGACTCACTAGAGGCTCTGAGTGCTGCTCATAAATTGAATCAGAATGGTTGAACGGCTCTTCTTTTTTTTTTCTTATATCTTATATTTTCTATTTTTTTTTTTCAATTCTTTCTATTTCAATAGAATTCTATTGAATAAGAAATCTAGGAAATTTTTATGAGTGGATTTATGAAATTGTTTCATAAAGAGCCGTAAGTAAGAATCCTATTTTGACTCTGCACCATTCATTCCACTATGATTATGAATCAATAATGGAATAATTCCTTCAATAGGGGACATCATTCACATGGATATAGTAAGTCTCGCTTGGGCTGCTTTAATGGTAGTGTTTACATTTTCTCTTTCACTTGTAGTATGGGGAAGGAGTGGGCTTTAGAGCTAGGAATATTACTAATTTAGTACTTTACTGAAAAATCTACTTGTATCAATTGTGATCGTTTTGCGAAAGCTTAAAAAAAAAAACTTGACTTGCTTTAGTTTATCTATATCTATATATTCTTTATATATTCTTTATTAGTAGTAGTAGTATTAGATTCTTCTATTTAATCCTCTATTAAATATTTTTCTTTTATTATTCTATTTTATTATATTTATAGAATATATGATATGGTATTTATATGGTATATTATGGTATATTATGGTATATTATACCCGTACGATTCTTCCTACATTAATTCTTTCGAAGGGCCCCCGGATCCATATCCATAAGCATAAGAAGAGATAGAAAAAATCAGGAATTCAAGCAGTTGGGCTTGCAATTCTTTTTGGTTGATCGAAATGCATACAAATGGGTGTAGAGAAAAAATCGAAAATTCGAGTGCTATTTCGTTTTGATGTACGTCTAATATATATTTAGATATAGAATAGATATCTATTGTCAATTTATCTATATAAGAGAAAGCTTCTTTCTGTATACAATACAACTTTATGTTTTATGTACTAAGAATATGAATGAATATGAAATATTCTACAATACTCAATTGTATAGTGTGGTAGAAAGAGCTATATATAGCTCTTTCTACCATACTATCTCAGATACTTCTGATTCTTTAAGACTTAAATAGAGTTTTAAACCTTTTCATTTCTTCAATCATTGATAAAAATGAATAATTCAAGTTTCATTCAAATTAATCATTTTGGCTGACTGTTTTGACGTATATGATAAGTAAAAAGGCAGTAGGAACTAAAATGAACAGCGCAGTAGCAATAAGCGCAAG